ATTTATTTTAAGTGATAAAATGAATTTAGATTCTAAAATATGTACACATTGCCCGTCACTCTTGCACAAAGTAAGATAAGTCGTAACATAGTAGGTGTACCGGAAGGTGTACCTGGTTTTATAAGTAAATAGCTAAATAAGTATATTTTTTACACTAATAAGATATCAATAAGATTTTACTTATATTTTAATGGTTTAAATAAGGGATGTTAATTATTATATTAAGTTTACTTGTGAGGGGAAGTCACATTTAAACATAGTAAAATGTAAATTTACAGTACCTTTTGTATCAGGGTTAATTAAAATTAGTTAAAAATTTAATTTTCTCGAAATAGGAAGATTTAGAATAATTTAATGTTAATGTGGAAAATTTAAGAGTGAAATTGTTCTAGGTTTGATATTAATTTAGATTCTTAATATCTAGTTACTTTATTTTTTGATTTAATCATTTTAATTTTTGTAAATTGTTTGTATAAATTATTCATATTTTTAGGGCTAATCTTAAAATTAATTTAATAGTTTTTTTTTATTATTTATTTAATTTGCTTAGAATTAGTTAATTTCATATGTAAAAATTATGTTAATTTTATATAATATTTTTTAGTGACTTTAAGGGGAGTTAAAGTTATTTAATTTTATAAAATATTTTTAATAATAATGATTAAATTAGTAGAAAATTTAAATAGTAATTAAGAATTCGGCAATTATTAGTTTCGTCTGTTTATCAAAAACATTTTTGAGAGAAAAATATTTTTGATAATACCTGCTCAATGCTTAGAGAGTAAATAGCTGCAGTATTTTGACTGTACAAAGGTAGCATAATCATTAGTCTTTTAATTGGAGGCTTGTATGAATGGTTTGACGGAAACTAATCTTTTTTGTTATTATATTTATTGAATTTAATTTTTAAGTTAAAAAGCTTAAATTTTTAAAAGGGACGATAAGACCCTATAGAATTTAATAAATTAATTGATTTTATTTGTTTAATTGGGGTGATTAATAATTAACTTTATTTAAAATTTCATAAATATGTGAATTGTTGATCCTAAAATTTAGATAAAAAGATAAAATTACCTTAGGGATAACAGCATAATTTTTTTTAAAAGATCTTATTAGTAAAAAAGATTATGACCTCGATGTTGAATTAAGATAATATTTGGGTGTAGAAGTTTAGATATTGAGTCTGTTCGACTTTAATTTTTACATGATTTGAGTTCAAACCGGCGTGAGCCAGGTTGGTTTCTATCTTTTTATATTTTATTTATTTTAGTACGAAAGGATTTTTTAATTATATTTTTTATTTTCAAAATAGAACTTAAGTTCTATTTTGGCAGATAAATGTATTAAATTTAGGATTTAATTATGTATAATTATAAATTTACAAATAGTAATATTTTTAAATATTTTATGTTGTTTAATTATATTAATAATATCTTTATTATCTGTTGCTTTTCTTACTTTATTAGAACGTAAAATTTTAAGATATATTCAAATTCGAAAAGGTCCTTCAAAAGTTGGGATTCAAGGAATTTTTCAACCTTTTTCTGATGCAATTAAATTATATAGTAAGGAATTTTTTATTCCATTAAAAATTAATATGTATCCATATTGATTAAGTCCTATTTTTTCTTTAGTAGTTATGTGTATCGTTTGAATTATATTTCCTTACTTTTATTTAGTTGTAAGTTGAAAGTATAGATTATTATTTATGTTTTGTGTGATTAGATTAGGAGTTTACGGGGTTATAGTTTCAGGCTGGTCGTCTAACTCATGTTATTCAATTTTGGGGGGCATTCGGTCTGTTGCGCAATCTGTTTCCTATGAAGTAAGCTTTTTTCTTATAATTTTATGTTTATTATTTTTTTCTTCTAGTTTAAGATTATTAGATTTTACTGAAATTCAGGAAAAGGTTTGAGGTTTAATATATACTTTTCCTATTTTTATTATATTGGTTGTCTCCTTTTTAGCTGAATTAAATCGTAGTCCTTTCGATTTTTCTGAGGGGGAATCAGAATTAGTTTCAGGATTTAATGTAGAGTATGGGGGTTCAGGATTTGCTTTTATTTTTTTAGCGGAGTATTTAAGTATTCTGTTTGCTAGAATATTTATTTGTATAATGTTTATAGGTGGTGGTAGAAGTACTTTTTTATTTTATTTAAAATTGACTTTTGTTAGATTTTTTATTATTTTAGTTCGAGGGTCACTTCCTCGTTATCGTTACGATAAGTTAATAAATTTATGTTGAAAGAGATATTTAATGGTAGTTCTTAATATAATTTTGTTTTACGGAGCGGTAGTGAATATTTAAGAAAAATGTCGGTAATTTTAGGTAAAGCGTAAGGAGGTATCCTTTTTCTACTTTCAAGGTAGATATTTTAAATAAATTATTAGGCTTATTTAGTTACAATGTCTCACATATTTTGAGATAGGGGGATACTAAAGAAAATTGTGAAATATAAAATGGTTAATATTTGTCTAAAAGCGATGTAGGGGGTTTCAACAGGTTTCATGCCGATTCATGTTAGTATGCATGTAATGTTAACTCAAATTCAAAATAAGTGTTGTGAAAAAGGATAAAATTGGATTCCTTTGATATAAGAAGGTTTAAATAAAATTAAAGAGAATAAAATTAAGATTGAACATAATAAAGCAACTACTCCTCCTAATTTATTAGGAATAGCTCGTAAAATTGAATATGCAAATAAAAAATATCATTCTGGTTGAATGTGAAGAGGAGTACTTATAGGATTGGCTGGAATGAAATTATCTGGATCATTTAAAAAATACGGGAAATAAAAAATTAGAAATCTAAAAGTTATTATAAATATAATGTATCCTAGGAGGTCTTTGATAATAAAATATGGATAAAAGGGAATTTTATCTACGTCTATAGGGATTCCTAAGGGATTAGAAGATCCTGTGTCGTGAAGGAAAATTAAATGTAGTATAATTATTGCAGATAGGATAAAAGGAAGCAAAAAGTGAATGGAAAAAAATCGAGTTAATGTGGGATTGTCAACTGCAAATCCTCCTCATAACCATAAGACTATTATTTCCCCTAAATATGGAATAGCAGAAAGAAGGTTTGTAATTACTGTAGCTCCTCAGAATGATATTTGGCCTCATGGAAGAACATATCCTATGAAGGCAGTTCCTATAAGAATAAATAAAATAAAAATTCCGGTAAGTCACACTTTTTTTAATTCTCATGAATTAAAATAAATCCCTCGTCCAATATGAAGGTAAATAAAGATAAAGAAAAAAGAAGCCCCGTTAGAGTGGACTGTTCGAAGAATTCATCCGTTATTAACGTCCCGGCAGATGTGGATTACTCTCTCAAATGCAATAATAGTATTTGCAGAAAAGTGTATAGATAGAAAAATTCCTCTTATAATTTGAATTACTAACATTAATCCTAAGAGGGATCCAAAGTTTCATATAATATTAATTGAAGAGGGGGTGGGTAAATTAATTAGTGTATTGTAAACTGGGGATACTATTTTTTTAAAGTTGGGTGAAATCATTAATATTTTTTTCGTATAGGGCCTTTTGTAACACTTATAATTGAAATTAAAATTAATAGTGTAACTAGTAAATATAAAAATACAAATAGTGAAGAGAAAATATTTAATTTGAAAAATAGTTTAATAAATTCTAAATTAAATAAATCTCTATTATTTAAAGTGTCTTGGGCTTTATAAGGAAGATGTTGTATTCAATAAATAGGGGTAATAACAGTTAATATTAATCATGGGAATTTTTTAATTTTAAAAAATGAAAATTTTTTGTTTGAACAGATTCTGGTTGTATAAATAAATATGATTATTAATCCTCCTACTACGACTAAAAAAATTGTTATGGGGATTCATCTTGAATTATATATTATTCGAATAGTAACACAAATTAAAATTCTTTGAGTAAGGATAAGAATTCTAAGAGATAGAGGGTGTTTAAGAAGAGGGGTAATAGAACTAAATGCAATTATTAATAATAAGATGAATTTTAGTATTCAGTATATAGTTTAAGTAAAAAATTGTAGTTTTGGAAACTACTGATAGATTTTTCTTTTACTGAGTTCTAAACTTTTTTAGTATTTTTAATTTACAAAATTAATATTTTAATTAAATTATTAGGACTTTGTTGGTATTTATTAGCATTTTATTTATAATATATTTTGGAATGTATGCGTATATAAATTCAAAAAAACATTTATTAATAATACTTTTAAGATTAGAATTTATTAGTCTAACTCTTTTATTAATAATTTCTTATTTATTATTAACTTTTGTGTTTGATAATATCTTGATTATTTATTTTATTGTAATTATAGTTTGTGAAGCTGTGATAGGACTTGTTTTATTAACTATTATTATTCGCACACATGGAAGTGATTATATTAAGTCTTCAATTCTATTTAAATGTTAGAATTTTTTTTTTCTTTTTTATTTTTGGTGGTTATTTTAAATTGACATTTAACAATTTATTGGTTAAGTATTTCATTTTTTATATTATTATTTACTATGTATGATGGAGGGGAATACTTATTAAAGATAATTATAATTTTACTTAGACTATGATTAACAATAATAATAATTATATCTGTTAGTGGTTCGGAGAGGAGAAATGAGTTAATTTTATTATTTATGTTTGTTATATTTAGACTTTTTATTGTATTTTATTCTAAAAGAGTGATTTTATTTTATATCGGATTCGAGATAAGTGTAATTCCTATTTTATTAATTATTTTGGGATGGGGGTATCAGCCAGATCGATTAGATGCTGGGATGTATATATTAATATATACCGTAGGGTTTTCATTACCTCTTTTAATTGGAATTTTTTTTATAGAGAGTTTATACGTGGTGTCTAGATTTTTATCTTTTATCATATTTGTAATTGCATTTTTAGTGAAGTTTCCTATATTTGGACTTCACATATGACTTCCACGTGCTCATGTAGAAGCTCCTGTTTATGGGTCTATAATTTTAGCGGGGGTTATATTGAAGCTGGGGGGGTATGGTGTAATTAAATTATCTTTTAAAATAGGGGATTTATTTATAAAATATTCTGAAGTCTTGATTATTATTAGAGTAGTTGGGGGGGTTATTTTGAGAATAATTTGTTTTATTCAAAGTGATATTAAAATTTTAATTGCCTATTCTTCTGTTGTACACATAAGTATTGTAATTTGTGGGGTGTTTATAATACGAGAAATTGGATTAAACGGAAGAATATATATAATAGTTGGGCATGGGCTATGTTCTTCTGGTCTTTTCTGTGTATTGGGTGTAACTTATTCACGAACTTTAACTCGAAGTATATATATAAATAGGGGGATGATCTCAATTATTCCATCTTGCTCAATGTGATGATTTCTATTTTGCTCTTCTAATTTATCTTTCCCCCCATGTTTGAATTTGCCTGGGGAATTATCTTTATTTATTAGACTAATCGGGTGGAATTATTTTATATTTTTTATTTTGTTATTTCTAGGAACTTTGAGTTCAATATATAGAATTTATTTATTTTCTTTTTCCCAGCATGGAGGGGCTTGTTCTTTATTTTCGTTTAAGATAATAAATTTAAATGAGATACTCTTATTAATACTACATTGAGTTCCTTTAAATTTACTAATATTAGATTTAAGTTTATTAAATTTAAATTAAATTACAGTAGTTTAATGGAAAATATTGATTTGTGGAGTCAAAGATTAGGAATTTATTGTAATTTTGAGGGTTACAAGAAAATTTTATTTTATATCTTTTTTTATAATTATTTCTTATTTAATTTTATTTTTTATTGGGAGTTTTTATTTAAATTTAAATAAAATTGTATTATTAGAATTTGAGTTGTTGAGTGTAAATTCAATTTCTTTTTCATTTATTATATATTTAGATTGAATTTCTATTTATTTTAGTTTAATTGTAATAATAATTTCTTCTTTAATTCTTATTTATAGTAAAGAATATATAATAAAGGAGTGTAATCGGTTTTTATGAATAACTTTGTTTTTTATTTTTTTTATAATTATTATAATTTATAGTCCTAGAATTTTGGGAGTTGTTTTAGGGTGAGATGGGCTTGGTATTATTTCTTATTGTTTAGTAATTTACTACCAAAACAAGGATTCTTTTAATTCAGGGTTTATTACAGCTGCCTCTAATCGGTTTGGAGATAGAATATTAATATTATCTATTGCGTGATTTAGAATAAAGGGTATATATATATTTTGAGAGTTGGGGGATGGTATTTTATTTTTTATAATAGCTTGTATGACAAAGAGAGCCCAATTCCCTTTTAGAGCGTGACTCCCCGCTGCTATAGCAGCTCCAACTCCAATTTCTTCTTTAGTTCACTCTTCTACTTTGGTAACTGCGGGGGTGTATATACTTATTCGATTTTACTGATGTTTGGTTAATTCTGAAGGACTACTACTTGTTTTAATTTTTTCCTTAATTACTATTACTGTAGCGGGGATTTCAGCTCTTCAAGAGTATGATTTAAAACGAACAGTTGCTCTATCTACACTAGGTCAGTTAGGTTTTATAATAATAATTTTGTCTTTAGGACATTTAAGTGTTTCTTTCTTTCATCTTTTAATTCATGCCTTATTTAAAGCTCTTCTTTTTATATGTTCTGGGGCAATTATTCATAGAGGTAGAGGATGTCAAGATATGCGAAAAATAGGAAATTTAAGTATTATTCCTTCTGTAAAGATTTCTTTAAATATTTCTATATTTAGATTAATAGGAGTTCCGTTTTCTTCTGGGTTTTATTCTAAAGATAGACTATTAGAATTATGTTTATGCAGATACGGGGGATGGGGGGTAGGGGGGTTTATATTGATAAGAGCTTTAATTACAATTACATATTCTATGCGGGTGCTATATTTTTTATCTTCCTCTAATTTTTGAATTGTATGAGAGTTTTCAAGAAAGAATTTATATATTTCCATTTTTTGCTTAATAATATTAAATATTACAGCGGGGGGGGTGTTAAATTGAATAATTATAGATTATAACATTATTATTTTAACTTCTTTTTTAAAATGAATAATTTTGATAATCATTATTTTAGGGGTAATTTGACATGGGCTGTTAAGATTGAATGTAATAATAAAAGTTTACTTAATTAATTTATTATTTATTCTTTCTTTGACTAAGATACTAAGAATGCTGATTAAAATATTTTTAAAAAGAGCTCAATTATTAGATCAGGGATGATTGGAGGGGAGTATTATATACCTGAAAAAATTATCAGTAGAAGCTTCTTTGTGAACAGTTAATTTATTAGGTGGTGGGGGGAGTAATTATATAATATCTATCGGGGTACTAGTAGTAATAATTATATTAATTTATTCAAATAGTTTAAAAAGAACAAAATTTTGAAGAAATTAAGGTAGTGACTACTTTTGAATAAAAATTATCTTTACAGTGAAAATGTAATATTTTTTATAAACTACAAAAGAGGGGGGGTTCAACAATAAATTGCTATGAGATAGTTAGCAGCTTTCTCTTTAACTCCTTGAATAGGAATTGGAATTCATTAAAATTATTAACAATAATTTGTCTCTCTTTGACTTCATTTCAAATAAGGAGAAGAATTTTCTCAATCATTAGGTCGAAACTAGTTGTAATTTATTTACTTCTTATTATCAGGCTACAGAATTAATCTTCTGTTCTTTTAAGTGCAATTTAAATATTATATAACTTTAACCCTTATTTTCAATTTATTGAGCCTTCTTTCCATTCTAGGATTAATCCGATAATTAAAATTATTATAGTTAGGGAAATTATAACTATTCACGATATATTTAGAATTATAAATTTAATTATTGGAATAGGTAAGATAATTGTAATTTCAATATCAAAAATTAAGAATATTAGTATAATTGAAAAAAAATGGATTGAAAATGAAATTCGTGATTTGGAAAGAGGGTCAAATCCACACTCGAAAGGAGATATTTTTTCTCGATCATATGGGTTATGTAGGTTTAAAATTGGGATAACAAAAATAATTATTAATAATAATAAAAAAATAATTACTACTATTACTATAATAAAGAGCATTATTTTATCATAAAAGATTTTCTAGTTGGAAGCTAGGTGTATTTATTTATACTAATAAAATATAATTTTATTTTCCCCATCAGTAAATTGAAATATAGAGGAAGAGTCATACTACATCTACAAAGTGCCAGTATCAAATAGCTATTTCTATGCCTAAGTGATGTTGATTTGAAAAATGTAAGTTAGATATTCGTGTATATCTATGAATTAGGAATAGTGTTCCAATTAAAACATGAATTCCATGAAATCCTGTGGTAATAAAAAAAGTTCTTCCATATACTGAATCTCTAATACAAAATGGAGCTTCTAGATATTCATATATTTGTAATATTGAAAAGTATATTCCTATAATAATAGTAATAATTATACTTTTTTTTGTTTGAGATAAGTTGTTTAAACATATCGATGAGTGAGCTCAAGTTACGGAAATTCCTGAACTTAAAAGAATAATTGTGTTTATGAGGGGAATATTTAGTGGGTTAAATCTTTTAATATTAAAGGGGGGTCATTGTAGTCCTAATTCTTGGTTAGGGGAGAGACTGTGATGAAAAAAACTTCAAAAGAATCTGAAGAAGAATAAAATTTCTGATGCAATAAATAATAATATTCCATATTTTATGGAAACAATTACTGTGTTGGTGTGATTTCCTTGGAAAGTTCTTTCTCGTTGAATGTCTCGTCATCATAGGAGTATAACTCATAAGATTATAATTATTGTTAGTGTTATAAGGTTTCATTGCTTTAGGTTAAAAAATTTAATTGAAAATATTGTGTAGTTTAAGATAATAATAGAAATAATTATGGGTCATGGGGAAGGGTCTACTAAATGGTATTGATGGTTTTTTATCATTAAGAAATTTCTCTAGAGTATAGGGTTATTAGTACTGAAAATACATATGATTGAATTATGGCTACTATTAGCTCAAATATTATAAATGTTGTTTGTACTAATAAAATGATTATTCAATAATTATTATTAATATTTATTGTGTTTCCTAATAATGCTATTAGTAAATGACCTGCAATTAAATTGGCGGTAAGTCGGACTGCTAATGCAAAAGGGCGGATTAAATTTCTTCTTATTTCGATTATTACTATTAAAGGTATTAATGTTGTAGGAGTTCCTGATGGGACTAAATGGCTTAATATTGACTTTGTGAGATTAATTCAACAAAAAATAATAATTGATATTCAAATGGGGATTGATAACGAAATTGAAAATACTAAATGAGCTGAGCAGCAAAAAGTGTACGGGAAATTTCTTGTTAAGTTATTAATTATAATGAAGAAAAATAGAGAAACACAAATTAAAGTAGATCCCTTTATTATGATATTTTTTATAAAGAGTATTTTAAATTCATTATTTAGGATATTAGTGATATAATTTATTTTTATATTATATCGCGATTTGATTTTTCAGTATGAAGTTGGAATAAATATAATAGTAAAGATTATGATAATTCAATTTGAATGAGAAGTAATTGCAGAAGGATCAAATATTGAGAATAGTCTTATTATCATTTTATATTAATAACTTGTTGAGTTGACTTAGTGTAGATTAGAGGATTTTTATTTGAATTAAAGTAAATTATTACGACTACTATTATTAAGGAAATTAAACTTAGGAAAAAAATTATTAATCATGGGATGGGAGATATTTGGGGTATAAAAAAGTATTATAATAATAATTTTGAATTGACAATTCAATGTTATTTATTTAACTAACTTTTTCATGAGTGATTTACCTAGGGTAATTGCTAATACCATAAATTGGTTTAAGAGACCATTACTTTGCCTTTCAGTCACTAGATAAATTAAATATTTTAATTCATGTAATGAAATATTTTATAGGGATAATATCGATTACAATTGGTATAAAGGAGTGATTTGCTCCACAGATTTCTGAACATTGGCCGTAAAATCTACCTGTTCGGGATGTGAATATTGATAATTGGTTTAATCGTCCTGGGGTGGCATCTATTTTGATTCCTATGGCTGGGACTGTTCATGAATGTAATACATCTTCAGATGTTGTGATAATTCGTACTTGAGAGTTAATAGGAAGGGGGGTAGAGTTATCTACTTCTAGTAGTCGGAATACTCTTTGTGGTAGTATATATGCATCAAATTGAATGTTAGTGAAATCATTATATTCATAAGATCAATATCATTGATGACCTAAAACTTTAATTGTAAGGGCAGGTGTATTTAATTCATCTATTAAGTATAGTAAATGAAGAGAAGGAAGAGCAATTAAAGCTAAGATAATAGTTGGAGTTAATGTTCATACTAATTCAATTATTTGATTTTCTGTGATTGTAGTTCTATAAAATTTATTTTTTATTATTTTGTATATTAAAAATGAAACTAGGGATAAAATAGTTATAATAATTATTATTCTGTAATCATGGAATAAAATTAATTGTTCTATAATTGGAGAAGCATTATCATACAGTGAAATTTTTATTCAATCTATTTCTAAAGAAATTATTAATTTATATTTAAATCTTAAATTTAATACATTTATCTGCCACTATAGAATTTAATTAATTGAAAATTTTTGGGGTTTCAGAGTAACTATGTTCAATTGGAGGCATATTTTGTAATCATTCTGCTATTATATAGTTTACATTAAAAATAATTACTCGTTTGGAAGATAATGATTCTCAAATTATTAATATAAACAAAATTATAGAAAATATTGAAATTATAGAACCTAATGATGATATAATATTTCAAAAAATTAATAAATCTGGGTAGTTAGAGTATCGACGAGGTATTCCTATTAATCCTAAAAAATGTTGAGGGAAAAACGTTAAATTTACTCCAATAAATATACTTAGAAAATGAGATTTTAATATAAATGTATTTATAGAATTGCCTGTAAGAAGTGGAAATCAGTTAATAAATCTTGCAATAATAGCGAAAACTGCTCCTATGGATAATACGTAATGAAAGTGAGCAACAACGTAATATGTGTCATGAAGAATAATATCAATTGATGAATTTGCCAGGATTACTCCTGTTAGTCCTCCTATTGTGAATAGAAAAATAAATCCTAGTGATCAGATAATTCTTGGTGAAAAATTTATTTTTATTCCATAAATTGTAGCTAATCATCTAAAGATTTTGATTCCAGTGGGGACTGCAATGATTATTGTGGCAGATGTAAAGTAAGCTCGTGAGTCTACATCTATTCCCACTGTGAATATATGGTGTGCTCATACGATGAATCCTAAAATTCCAATTGATAATATAGCGTAGATTATTCCTAGTGTTCCAAATGCGGATGATTTCCCTCTTTCCTGTCTAGTAATATGTGAAATTAATCCGAATCCTGGTAAAATCAAAATGTAAACTTCAGGGTGTCCGAAAAATCAGAATAAATGTTGATATAAAATTGGATCTCCTCCTCCGGCAGGATCAAAAAAAGTTGTGTTTAAATTTCGATCTGTTAAAAGTATTGTGATAGCTCCTGCCAATACTGGAAGGGCAAATAATAGTAAAAAGGCTGTAATTAAAACTGACCAAACAAATAGGGGTATTTTTTCTAGTGTACAAATTCCTCTTCGTATATTAATAATAGTAGTAATAAAATTAATTGCTCCTAAAATAGAGGAAATTCCAGCTAAGTGTAGAGAAAAGATAGCTATATCAATTGAGTAACCTCTATGGAAAATGTTATTTGATAAAGGAGGGTAAACAGTTCAACCTGTTCCTACTCCTTGATCAATTAATCTTCTTAAAATTAACAGGTATATAGATGGAATAAGGAGTCAAAATCTTAAATTATTAAGTCGAGGGAAGGCTATATCTGGAGCTCCAATTATTAAGGGAACTAATCAATTCCCAAATCCTCCAATGATAATTGGTATAGTTATAAAAAAGATTATAATGAAAGCATGAGCTGTAACAATAGTATTGTAAATTTGATCATTTATTAAGAGATTAGATGATTGTCTTAATTCTAGTCGGATGATTATTCTTAAAGATAATCCCACTAATCCTGATCAAATCCCAAAAATAAAATATAAGGTTCCAATTGTTTTGTGATTGGTTCTTAAAATTCAAGACATTATTAGGATAAGGTGGCTGAGTAAGGCTGGGAATTGTAAATTCTTACATAGATAAAATTTTCTTCTTGTTAAATTTATTTTTTATTCAAAAATGATTTTAAATTGCAAATTTAAAGGTGACTTAAGTTAAAAATATAAAATTATAAGAGGTGTTAAATTTTGTAAAAGTTTATTTTGTAAATATGAAGATGTAGTTCAATTATTAATAATTGAAGCATTTTAATAGGGGTAGGTACAAAAAATACTCATTTCTTAGTTCTTACTGAAGTAATAATAATATTTATTATAGATTTTATATAGAAAAATAGAGTGAGGAGACTAAAAAGAATTCTTATGAAATTAATTAGTGGTCAGTTGTGATTTATATTTTTAATGATAATTCACTTGGGAATAAACCCTAGGAGGGGGGGGAGCCCTCTCATAGATATTATTAAGGAAAAAAATCTTAATTTATCTACCATTTTATTTGATTTTACTTGAATAATTCATTTCATCTTCAGGTTGAAGATGAATAATAGGAGGGATGCATTAATCAAACAATATGTGATAAAGAAAACTCAAAAAAGGGTGGAGGATGAGGAGATTCTTATCAGTATTCATCCAACATTATTAATCGATGAGAAAATTATTATTTTAAGAATGGAGGATTGAGAGAGCCCTCCGACTCTTCCAATGGCGATATTCACTAGGCAAATGAGAATTAATAATTCTAGCCAGGAAGAGAAAATGATTAGAATAGGTACAATTTTTTGCAGGGTGAGAAATATAAATATGGCTAGGGGTGAGAATTTATTAACTATTTCAGGGCTTCAAGAGTGGAGGGGAGCAATTCCTCTCTTTAATATTAACGCAATTAGGGGAGTAACATTGTTAATATGTGCCCATTCTTCACAGTAAATAATATTTATTCTCAATCTTAAGAAAGGCCTTATTCCAGATTTTATTTTCAAAGGAGGGGAGCGGGAACTCTCTCATAGATATTATTAAGGAAAAAAATCTTAATTTATCTACCATTTTATTTGATTTTACTTGAATAATTCATTTCATCTTCAGGTTGAAGATGAATAATAGGAGGGATGCATTAATCAAACAATATGTGATAAAGAAAACTCAAAAAAGGGTGGAGGATGAGGAGATTCTTATCAGTATTCATCCAACATTATTAATCGATGAGAAAATTATTATTTTAAGAATGGAGGATTGAGAGAGCCCTCCGACTCTTCCAATGGCGATATTCACTAGGCAAATGAGAATTAATAATTCTAGCCAGGAAGAGAAAATGATTAGAATAGGTACAATTTTTTGCAGGGTGAGAAATATAAATATGGCTAGGGGTGAGAATTTATTAACTATTTCAGGGCTTCAAGAGTGGAGGGGAGCAATTCCTCTCTTTAATATTAACGCAATTAGGGGAGTAACATTGTTAATATGTGCCCATTCTTCACAGTAAATAATATTTATTCTCAATCTTAAGAAAGGCCTTATTCCAGATTTTATTTTCAAAGGAGGGGAGCGGGAACTCTCTCATAGATATTATTAAGGAAAAAATCTTAATTTATCTACCATTTTATTTGATTTTACTTGAATAATTCATTTCATCTTCAGGTTGAAGATGAATAATAGGAGGGATGCATTAATCAAACAATATGTGATAAAGAAAACTCAAAAAGGGTGGAGGATGAGGAGATTCTTATCAGTATTCATCCAACATTATTAATCGATGAGAAAATTATTATTTTAAGAATGGAGGATTGAGAGAGCCCTCCGACTCTTCCAATGGCGATATTCACTAGGCAAATGAGAATTAATAATTCTAGCCAGGAAGAGAAAATGATTAGAATAGGTACAATTTTTTGCAGGGTGAGAAATATAAATATGGCTAGGGGTGAGAATTTATTAACTATTTCAGGGCTTCAAGAGTGGAGGGGAGCAATTCCTCTCTTTAATATTAACGCAATTAGGGGAGTAACATTGTTAATATGTGCCCATTCTTCACAGTAAATAATATTTATTCTCAATCTTAAGAAAGGCCTTATTCCAGATTTTATTTTCAAAGGAGGGGAGGGAGCCCTCTCATAGATACCATTAAGGAAAAAAATCTTAATTTATCTACCATTTTATTTGATTTTACTTGAATAATTCATTTCATCTTCAGGTTGAAGATGAATAATAGGAGGGATGCATTAATCAAACAATATGTGATAAAGAAAACTCAAAAAGGGTGGAGGATGAGGAGATTCTTATCAGTATTCATCCAACATTATTAATCGATGAGAAAATTATTATTTTAAGAATGGAGGATTGAGAGAGCCCTCCGACTCTTCCAATGGCGATATTCACTAGGCAAATGAGAATTAATAATTCTAGCCAGGAAGAGAAAATGATTAGAATAGGTACAATTTTTTGCAGGGTGAGAAATATAAATATGGCTAGGGGTGAGAATTTATTAACTATTTCAGGGCTTCAAGAGTGGAGGGGAGCAATTCCTCTCTTTAATATTAACGCAATTAGGGAGTAACATTGTTAATATGTGCCCATTCTTCACAGTAAATAATATTTATTCTCAATCTTAAGAAAGGCCTTATTCCAGATTTTATTTTCAAAGGAGGGGGGGAGCCCTCTCATAGATATTATTAAGGAAAAAATCTTAATTTATCTACCATTTTATTTGATTTTACTTGAATAATTCATTTCATCTTCAGGTTGAAGATGAATAATAGGAGGGATGCATTAATCAAACAATATGTGATAAAGAAAACTCAAAAAGGGTGGAGGATGAGGAGATTCTTATCAGTATTCATCCAACATTATTAATCGATGAGAAAATTATTATTTTAAGAATGGAGGATTGAGAG